TCAATAATTGTTATTAGCTTATCTTAGAGCTTAGTAATAGCAAATCGATGGGGAAAATGGCAATCCCCATCTCGCAAATCATAAAAAAAAAATGTACTCTACTCACTATATTGAACCTTGTATCTTGCGTCTAATAACGCCCTTTGTTTCTTTGTTTCAAACAAAACACAAATAGTGCCATTTTTAGGACCCAGTATACGATACAGAATTATTAATTACTAATTTATCCAATCATTGATTCATGTTGATTTAGATCATCTGAAGGGTTTCTTATCGCATTATTATTTATTCTTTGCTTTTTTATTTTATTTTTTTTGTCGTACAAAAAAACCTTTTGAATAACCGGTAGAAATGGATTTAGCTAAAGAAAAAGCTTTTACCGCTGCCCAATATCCCTTTCTCTTCCAAAAATTTCTACGAATATGCTTTTTTGATATAGAAGTACGTTTTTTTGGAACCGCCATGCAAAAAACAAGTTATTAACTTTTCTAAGTTGAATGTGAAAGACATTTATTGTTCAAAATAGATCATTAATTCTTTCTATTCATATATCTATTATTTAGTTCATAGGTTTTCTTCATAACATACAAATGCGCGCATATAGCATATAATTAATTAATTAATTAATTAATTATTGCTGGGGACCAAAACAAAAGTTGGAGAATAAAAAGAAAGGAGATGCGATTCGCTAAGTATAACTCTCATAGAAAAAAAGAGTTATCTTTTTTTTTTTTCTTTTTGAAGTATTCATTATTATTGCATACAATGACAATGTCAGAAGAAAGAAAATTGCACTGATTGCTTCATATCTCCATTCATTAGGATCGATGGTATCAACTACCAATGGAATCGACTCCCGCTGATAAATGATAAATAAGATAAAAAAGGGAAAAATCAAAGAAAAGGTTCCAATTCCTATCTCAGTCTATTTGAAATATACCATATATATACCTACCGTCGTGATACACTTAATAACAATAACCAGAAATTCATTACATTACCTAAATGAGATAAAACCAAAATATTTTCTCTATCAATTGATCAAATTCAAGCATAGCGTCCCCACGATTCAAATAAGACTTTTGTTCAATGATCCATTACTTGAACTTGATTAAGGCAATTTTAGTAACCTCTTACTTCACCTCTATGGGAGGTTACAAGTATCATAGAATTTCCCACAAGTTCTGGTGGAAGCCAATCAATCAGTTTCAAATGAAACTTAAATTTGTTAATGATTTTGGATAAAATAATTAGATCTTGTTGGGTCGAGTTATTTGTGGATCTCATGATCCATATCAAAAGCTAATAACTACTTAACCCCCAGCCCAGTATTAACCAATAATTTGATTAATTAATTATATCATTTGACCAATTCAATTGTAACTCCTTGGGTTAAATTTGAAATAGGCGAGGAAGAGCGAGAATAATAAAAAAGAATGTTCTTTCTTTTCCGTATCCTTATTTTGGTTTGTGTTTAAAAAAAATAATAACTGGTGATGAATATGAATTGGGAACAATAATTAATATAATTATAATATAGAAGAAAATAGAAGAAAAAGATTTGATTTTATTATTATGGAACGCACATATCAATATGCATGGATTATACCTTTCGTTCCGCTTCTAGTTACTATGTTAATAGGATTGGGACTCCTGCTTATTCCAACAGCAACAAAAAATATTCGTCGTATATGGGCTTTTCCCGCTGTTTTATTGTTAAGTATAGTTATGGTCTTTTCCACCAAGCTGGCGATCCAGCAAATAAACGGTAGCTCAATTTATGAATATCTATGGTCTTGGAGCATCACCAGTGATTTTTCCTTAGAGTTCGGCTACTTGATTGATCCACTTACTTCTATTATGTCGATATTAATCACTACTGTTGGAATCATGGTTCTTATCTATAGTGATAATTATATGTCTCATGACCAAGGATATTTGAGATTTTTTGCTTATATGAGTTTTTTCAATACTTCTATGCTGGGATTAGTTACTAGTCCCAATTTGATACAAATCCATATTTTTTGGGAACTTGTGGGAATGTGTTCCTATTTGTTAATAGGTTTTTGGTTTACCCGACCAATTGCAGCAAATGCCTGTCAAAAAGCGTTTGTGACTAATCGTGTGGGGGATTTTGGTTTATTATTAGGAATCTTAGGTTTTTATTTAATAACAGGTAGTTTCGAATTTCAGGATTTATTCGAAATATTCAATGATTCGATCATTAATAACAATGAGATTAATTCCTCATTTGCTACGTTGTGTGCCTTCTTATTATTCCTTGGTGCAGTTGCTAAATCCGCGCAATTCCCGCTTCATGTATGGTTACCTGATGCTATGGAGGGACCTACTCCTATTTCGGCTCTTATACATGCGGCTACTATGGTAGCCGCAGGAATTTTTCTTGTAGCTCGGCTTCTTCCTCTTTTCATAGGCATACCTTACATAATGAATATCATTTCTTTGATAGGGCTAATAACGGTACTATTAGGAGCTACCT